CCAAGAAAGGTCTAACCGTTGGAATAATAGTATCCATTGTTATTTGATTTGATACATTGTGGTCAGTAACATTGTTGAATTAGTACGGAAAGAGAGGGATTCGAACCCTCGGTAAACAAAAGCCTACATAGCAGTTCCAGTGCTACGCCTTCAACCACTCGGCCATCTCTCCTACAGACTGATTATGGCCCAGAAACGGAGTTAATAGTGAGTCATTCATATTCCATTTTTTTTTGATAGGCACGTCCAACCAATTCTAACTATAAAAATAATTTTTTTTTTTAACTATGTTTAATGGATACTTTTAGCTCATGATTCTATTTAGTTTTTTAAACTATGATTCCATTTTTTAGAAAAATTCGACTTTTACAGTTTTCGATTTTTCACCAACAACTGCTTATCCCATACATAGATCTAGTCAAAATTTATGAATCATAGAATAATTATTCGATTCTTTTTGCTCTTTGGATCATAATTCAATCAAAAAACTTCTAGAATTACCCCAATCTGTAAGATAAATAAAATTATTTTATTCTTCAACTTCGCTGAAATCAGAATAGTTCTCTTCATTCTGATCCTACTACATTTGGATGAAATTTAACCGGATTGAAATATTTCTTATGTTTTATTGATTCCTGTGAAATCAAAAAGAAACAATTTGAATATCGAGTAGTATTTTTTAATGAATCCGTTTTTATGTTATTTCGTACTATGCAATTCCTTTGTTTGTGGGATCATTTTCTCACAAGAGGGAATTAAAAGAAATTATAGAATGGGGTTGTTACCGATGCCTAGATCTGGGATAAATGGAAATTTTATCGATAAGACCTTTTCAATTGTAGCCAATATCTTATTACGAATAATTCCGACAACTTCCGGGGAAAAAGAGGCATTCACCTATTACAGAGATGGTGCGATTTGATTTTTTTTTTTTATTTTCTTTACCGCTCTCCGTCTTAGTAGAAAGACACATTTTTCGGGATAGAAAGAAAACAATAATTGAAATAAATCTACGCTTCTTGGAGGTGCAATTCAAATTTAAAAATAAAAAAATTCCTTCTGTCGTGTATCCCCGATTAATGTAACCTCAGATGCTTTAATTGTCGATTCTAGTATTGAGCGAAAGGTGTAACCTATGGATTAAGTCAACCCTACTCCACTAGTAAAAATATCCACTAGTAAAAATAGGTAGCAGAGGGGAAGAAGCACTACACCTAGGAATCAACAACACGAAAACTTTGTTATAAATTATCCCTTTTCCTTATCGGGATCGGAACTTAGAAAAATGGTTGGGACAACAAACATCCATCTCGTTTGTATTTTGGATACCTGTATAACCATCGAAGACTGTTGAAGTGACTAATTCCTGGAAATTTAGAGGCGTTGAGGACAAAGAAATTGTTAGAGTTACCATTTTTATCTAGTAACAACATGCTTGATGTTAAGAAAAGATCTTTTACAGGAAGGTTGGCTAGAGATTTTTTGTAAAAACGCTAGTCCCATCAGTTCATAATGAGAGTATTTCAATCTTTTTTTATTTCATGTATTATTCTCATCTCATTATGCGCATCACATAAAGGGGGAGCCGTATGAGATGAGAATCTCACGTACGGTTCTGGAACGGAGATTCTTTGAATGGAATAACGAACGACCGTAACGGATGTCGGCTCAATCCGAAGGAAATTATGCGGAAGCTCTACAGAATTATTATGAAGCTATGCGACTAGAAATCGATCCCTATGATCGAAGTTATATACTCTATAACATAGGTCTTATCCACACAAGGAACGGAGAACATACGAAAGCTTTGGAATATTATTTTCGGGCACTAGAACGAAACCCGTTCTTACCACAAGCTTTTAATAATATGGCTGTGATCTGTCATTACGTGCGACTATCTCCACTATAGAAAGAAAAAAAAAGAGCAAATTCGCTAATAAATACTAAAAAAAAAATAGGCTTTCTACATATGTATTGTCCAAACTAACGATTTGTATCAGCTGTAGCAAAGAAAGAAACTTCATACATAGAAGTAGAAATATGAAGAAATAGGTATGCCTAGATACTTTATTCTATGGATAAAGGATCTAATTGATAGAAGAAGCACCGTAAAGATCAATTAGTCAGGTTTTTGGCCGATACAATAAAAACTGCTTACTTATATCATGATATAAGATCAAAATGAAGGAATCCACTTATGTAATAGGGTGGATCCCCTACGATATTGAGCAGCGGTGTAGCATCAGATCCCAAAGACAGTAAGTCTTTTCTTTCTTATGAAGGAAAGTCTTTTTCAAGGATTCTATATCAATTTCTAGATGAAACCGAGATAGTTATCTTTCAGAAAATTGTAACGATAGTGGAATGCCTCTGCTTTATTCTTCTGAAGGTGGGAGAAAAGATAAAACTTATTTAATTATTCAGCAAAATTGAAGTTTGAAACTTATATAATTAACCTCTTTTGCTTAACTCGAGAAAAAAAATGGGCTAGATCTATGAG